ATAATTATGAATCCCTAATTTTTTTTTGTTTACAAAATTAGGGTTCATTGTTTTGTTTGTGTACTTTTTTAAGATTTTATTTGCGTGTAAGTTTATATTTTATTTGTAAAAACTACTGGCATCGGTACCAGACACTGGGATATTCTTTCTTATGGGCAATGTTTTTTAAAGGGCGTTTTATGCCCTAGCTCTCTTTTCGGGTGAAATGGCGGTACCTATCTCATCCGGGATGGGGGGTTCCGTTGATTTGTGAAATGGATCAATTTTTTTTTCGGATCCAAGATTTGAACTTGTGAAATGGTTCCGTGTGGAGGATCGATTTTTTCGAGTTAAGAATGTTTATGATAATGTGCCGATGTTTTTAGTTTTGCAGAATAAGAATTAATTTGTACATTTTGTTTTTGTATGTTTTGTTTTCAATAAATTATCTAAGTTGATTAATTTTTATAATAATTAAGTTAATTTTTTAAATTAATTTTATTCATGTCATTTATCAAATGTATTTTTTTACATTTTATTGATGATTTATGGAGGAGAGAGAGACCCCCCCCCAATGCTGTCCGGGATGAAACTATTTAGGGGATAGGATAGAGCCTAGTGGATGGAAAGGATGGGATGATGGAGGAGAGTATAGAGATCTATAGACCTAAGGATATGTAAATATTTCCATATAGGGAAGCCACCTTGAAATGTCAATATAATTGTTGATCTATCAAATAGGTAGGACTTATAGAGCATAATTTCAACGGGAGTTAGAGGAAATTATGGATGTCTACATCCGTATAAATAACTACTTCTGGATACGAGCGAAAATTGAATTAATATGAGATCGTTAATCATTTATCTAATAGAGACTGTTTATATATATAAAATATTTAATAACTATGAAACTAATCTCGCTATGCATATACTGTAAAAAGGTTGTTGTGAGCCGGGTAGGGGAACTATGAGAGGGGGGGATACTGAATAATGTACCAGTGCTTTTGTTTTGTTCGATAAAGTTTGATCTTGGCTTGATAATTTGCTTATCAATGACTGAACATGTAAATATTTGTTTGATCTTTGTTTTTTCTTAATGAATGGAGGATTTATTTATTCGCAGTTCTTTATTTTAGTTATTATATATTTTTAGATCTAGTTATTTGACGTAGCTCCGACTAATATTGTGCCAGCAGTCGCGGTTATACAATAGGGGCAAGTAAATCTTTTTGGTTTTATATTTAAATTTATTTTTTGTTTTTAATTTTTATATTTTTGAGTGGAATCGGAATTTAAATTAAAATCGATTTTTTGATTAAATATGAAAGTTCAAATTTAAACTAGGATTAGATACCCTATTATTGTGTTCTGTAAATTAGAAATCTTAGTATTAATAGTTAGGTTCTTTAAATTAAAAGGATTTGGCGGTAATTTAGTCTTTTCAGAGGAACCTGTCCTGTAATCGACAATCCACGATAAATTTTACTTTATTAATTGCTTGTATATCTCTGTCATTGGGTGTTTTATCAGAATATTTTCTTTTATTTTTATAAAGTTAATGTCAGGTCAAGGTGCAGCTGATAATAAAGAAGAGGTGGGTTACATTAAATATATTTATGAATAAGTATATGGAAATAGCTTGGAAATTGGATTTGATAGTAATTTGTATTAAAATATAATTTTGACTTTAGCTCTAAATTATGCACACATCGCCCGTCACTCTCATTAAGGTGAGAAAAGTCGTAACAAAGTAGGTCTACCGGAAGGTGGGCCTGGTTAGTTCAAATTATAGCTCAAAGGGAGCGTTGTTATTTACATTAATAATCTAGTTGTGCAATTCAACTTAATTTGAATGGTTAATTAATTATTTTTTTATTTATTGTAATTGGTTTCATAGAAATAACTTTATTTGTAGTATCTTTTATTGAAATAATTATTTTATTTATAGTTTATTTTGTACTGTGAGGGATTTTATTGTTCTATTTATAAGTAGTTTTATTTTAATGTACCTTTTGTATCAGGGTTGATTAATTTAATATATTTATCTTATAAGTTTCCCGAAATTTGGAGAGATAGGTTTTAATTGTTATTTAACGTTTTAAAGTTATTTATAAATTGAGTTTAGTAATGAAATGTTATTCGTTCCTGAATATCTGGTTTTACAGGAATTAAATTTAATTTAGGTTCATATAATTTAATTTGGGTATTTATATTCTTAAATTTTTTGTGAACTTATGCTTTTGGGGATAAGCTCAGGAGTAATCATCTATAATTATATTGTGAAGGGAAGATTATTGTAGGCTTGAAATCAGCCATCATATAAGTTCGTTGTAGATTATTCTTTTAATTTTTTTATTTTGATAGAGTTTAGTTTTTTACTGTAATCATTGAATTAATTTATCTTTTATTTTAATAATGATTAAATTAGTATATTTTTGAATTGAACCATAGGAACTCGGCAATTTTAGTGCTCGCCTGTTTAACAAAAACATGTCCTTTAGATATTTATATAAGGTCTGACCTGCCCAATGATTAAGATTATTGAATGGCCGCGGTATTTTAACCGTGCTAAGGTAGCGTAATCATTTGTCTTTTAATTAAAGGCTAGAATGAAAGGTTGGACGAAGTATTAACTTTCTTTGGTTTAAGAATTGAATTTAACTTTTAAGTCAAAAGGCTTAAATTTACTTGAAAGACGAGAAGACCCTATAGATCTTAACATTACAAGTAAATTCTGGTATTTAGGGATTATTTTATTTGGATTTTTTGTGTTGTTTGATTGGGGTGATTATAGAATTTCTTTAACTTCTATTATTTTATTCATTAATTGGTGTTTTGTTGATCCAGTTTTATTGATTATAAGATTAAGTTACCTTAGGGATAACAGCGTAATTTAATTGGAGAGTTCATATCGATAATTAAGTTTGCGACCTCGATGTTGGATTAAAACAAGTAATGGGTGCAGTAGTTCATTAACTGGGTCTGTTCGACCCTTGAATTTTTACATGATCTGAGTTCAGACCGGCGTGAGCCAGGTCAGTTTCTATCTTTAAATTTATTATGTAAATTAGTACGAAAGGACCATTTACATAGAATATTTCTTTATTTTGGTTTAATATTAATTACTATTTTGGCAGATTAGTGCAGTAAATTTAGAATTTATTTATGTAGATGGATCTACAAATAGTAGTGTTTATTATTTCTTATATTCTAACTTTGGTTTGTGTTTTAGTTTCTGTAGCTTTTGTAACTTTACTTGAACGTAGGGTTTTAGGTTATATTCAGTTACGTAAGGGCCCTAATAAGGTAGGTTATATAGGTTTATTACAACCTTTTTCTGATGGGATTAAATTATTTTTCAAGGAACAGACCTATCCTTATTTCTCTAACTTTGTTATTTATTATTTTTCTCCTGTATTTATATTAATATTATCATTTTCTTTATGGTCCTTGTTTCCATTTTTAGTTAATGTATATAATTTTAACTTTGGAGTTCTTTTCTTTTTATGTTGTACTGGGATAGGTGTTTATGGGGTTTTATTGTCTGGTTGAAGATCAAATTCGAATTATGCTTTGTTAGGGGGTATTCGGGCTGTTGCTCAGACTATTTCTTATGAAGTAAGAATAGCTCTTATTTTGGTTTGTTTTCTTATTTGTATCTTTAGATTTAATTTTCTTGATTTTATGAAGTATCAAGTTTATGGGTGATTTATTCTTTTTTCTTTTCCTTTATTTTTTTGTTGGTTTTCTTCTTGTTTAGCAGAAACCAACCGCTCTCCCTTTGATTTTGCTGAGGGAGAATCAGAATTAGTTTCTGGATTTAATGTTGAGTATAGAAGAGGTGGTTTTGCTTTTATTTTTTTATCGGAATATATAAATATTATTTTTATAAGAATGCTTTGTTGTGTAATTTTTTTGGGTTGTGATTTATATTCTATTATATTTTTTATTAAGTTGACTTTTTTAGCTTTTATATTTATTTGGACTCGTGGTACTCTTCCTCGTTATCGATATGATAAGTTAATATATTTGACTTGAAAGATGTTTTTACCTTTGTCTTTAAGTTACTTGCTCTTTCTTTCTGGTGTTTTGTTGTTTATTGTTTAGGGGCTAAATTAAAACTTATCTGGTATGAAGGGGGACATTATTGCATTGTTTTAAGTGAAATAAAATAATATGATTAGGAATAAGGCCTTAAACTTATCTGGTATGAAGGGGGACATTATTTCATTGTTTTAAGTGAAAGTTAATAAAGGAATTAAACCTTTTTCTTATATTTTCAAAATATACGCTTGACTTAAGCTACTTAACTTAATTTATTTTATCTCATGTTTTTAGAATAAAGGGGTTAATAATAAAATATAAAAAGTATATTACTGTTAAAACTTGTCCTGTGAAAATATAAGGCTCTTCTGCAGGTCGAGCTCCAATTCATGTTAAAAGGAGTATAGTGGCTGCTAATGTTCAGAACAGTAATTGGTTTAATGGGTAAAATTTATTTCTTTGGAACTTGCTAAGATTAGTGAATGGGAGAATAACAATAATAGCAATTGATGCTACTATAGCGATTACTCCTCCTAATTTATTAGGAATAGATCGTAAAATTGCGTAGGCAAATAAGAAGTACCATTCAGGTTGAATGTGTACAGGGGTAACTAGGGGATTAGCTGGAATAAAATTTTCAGGGTCCCCTAGTATGCGCGGTTCTCATAAATTTAGTATAATAAATACTATTATAGTGATGGCAATTCCTATTAGGTCCTTGATTGAGAAGTAAGGGTGGAATGGGATTTTATCATGATTTTTAGGGAGTCCTAATGGATTATTAGATCCCGTTTGGTGTAAAAATAGGAGGTGAATTATAGAAAATGCTGCAATAATAAATGGAAGAAGGAAATGAAGAGCGAAAAATCGAGTTAATGTTGCATTATCTACTGAAAATCCTCCCCATAGTCATTTTACTAGTTCATTACCTAAATATGGTACGGCAGATAGCAGGTTTGTAATTACTGTTGCTCCCCATAATGATATTTGTCCTCATGGTAAGACATACCCTAGAAATGCTGTCCCTATAATTAGGAATAGTATAATTACCCCAACTCTTCATGTTATAATAAGTTTATAAGATCCATAATAAATTCCTCGTCCGATATGTAGATAAAGGCAAATAAAGAACAATGATGCTCCATTAGCATGGAGTCTTCGAAGAAGTCAACCGTTGTTGACATCTCGGCAGATATGGACAATTCTATTGAATGCTAATTCAATTCTTCCAGTGTAATGTATAGTTAAAAAGATACCTGTAATAATTTGAATTATAAAACATGTTCCTAATAATGACCCAAAGTTTCATCAAAGAGAAATACTGGAAGGTGATGGTAGGTCAATTAATGAATTATTAATGATTTTAATTAGAGGGTGGGCTTTTCGTAAGGGTTTGTTCATATTTTTATATAGTCTTTATGTAAAATAATGGAATAAATATATAATGGAATGGATTATTGTCTGTTCATTAGTTCTTTATCCGTAACGGTCCTTCATAAATATTTACGATGAAGGAAATAGCAATTATAGTTAAGAAAAGGTAGGATACAAGCATAATTGTAATTGATATATTATTTATATTGAATAACTTGATTAAAGTTATTAATTGATCATTATCAATTATATTCTTTTTTCTTGTGGATCAATCTTTTTCGTATTTTAGTTGATCCACAAGGAAAGGGATTATTAAACATAGCGTAATTATTGGTAGGATCAGGCATCTTATTGATAACGAAGAACTGAATTTTTCATTTGATGCCACTCTGGCCATGTAAATGAATAGAACAAGCGTTCCTCTTAATATTGTAATGATTAAAATATATGAAAATCAGAATATATTAATTATTATTCCGGTGTAAATTGCGATAATAATAGTTTGAATAATAAGAATTAAACCTATTCTTAATGGATGTTTTATTATTGTGAAAATAATTCTGTTTATTCTTGAAAGAATTATTGTTACTATGATTTCAGTAAGTAGTTTATTTAAAATATTAATTTTGGGGATTAATGAAGGGATATTAATTTCCTCTTGCTGAAGTTTTAAAGATTATTTCTATCTATGATTTACAAGATCATTATTTTAATTAAACTATTAAAACTTAATGTATGATTATTTTTATTTAATACTTTTTTTGATAACTTTTTCTGGTCTTTATGTTTTTTGTTCTATAAAAAAGCATCTTTTGTTAACTTTGTTAAGTTTGGAGTTTTTAGTTTTGGTTCTGTATTCTTTTTTCTTTTCCTTTTTGGTATATTATAGTTTTTCTTATTATTTTATTTTAGTTTTTTTAACTTTTGCTGTTTGTGAAGGTGTTATAGGCTTGGGAATTTTAGTGGGTATTATTCGATGTCATGGTAATGATAATGTTTCTAGACTTTCTATTTTAGGATGATAGAATTGATTTTTTATAATTTGTTTATGATCCCGGTTTGTTACTTCTGTTCTTGATGATTTTTTTCCTTTTTCTTGCTTTTTGGTTTTTTTTATTTTTTAAATAGCTCTTGGTTTTTTAATTACTATAGAATATTAAGATATTCTTTTGGGTTTGATTTACTTTCTTTTTGTATGATTATGTTAAGAGTTTGAATTATTTTTTTAATGGTCGTTGCTAGATATTCAGTTCATAATTTATGTAATTATAAGGTTGAATTTATATATGTTAATCTTTTTCTTCTTCTTTTTCTTATTTTTTCTTTTTCTACTATAAATTTATTTATGTTTTATATTTTTTTTGAGTCTTCTTTAATTCCTACATTGTTTTTAATTTTTGGGTGAGGTTATCAGCCTGAGCGTCTTAGAGCTGGGCTTTATCTTCTTTTTTATACTTTATTTGTTTCTCTTCCTCTTTTGTTAGGTATTTTTTATGTGGGGAATAGGTCTTTCACTCTTTTTTACTTTTTAATTTCGTTAGATTGTAATTTTTATATCTATATTTCTATAATTATGGCCTTTTTAGTTAAGATGCCTATAATTTTTGTTCATTTTTGATTGCCTAAGGCTCATGTGGAGGCTCCAATTGCTGGTTCAATAATTTTGGCTGGAGTTCTTTTGAAGTTAGGGGGGTATGGTTTAATGCGTGTTTTTAAATTTATTGATGGTTATTCTATTAAATGGAATTATATTTGAATTGGTTTAAGATTGTATGGTGTTCTTTTAGTTGGGGTTTTATGTTTATATCAAATTGATATAAAGTCTTTAATTGCTTATTCTTCGGTTGCTCATATAGGTTTAGTTTTATGTGGTATTTTCTGTATTAATATTTGGGGCCTTTATGGTTCTCTAATTTTAATAATTGGGCATGGTTTATGTTCTTCTGGTTTGTTTTGTTTAGCTAACATCGTTTATGAGCGTGTTTCTAGTCGTAGATTTGTAATTAATAAGGGTATAATTTCTTTTATACCTTCTTTGTCTCTTTTTTGATTTATTCTTTGTTCTAATAATATAGCTTCTCCTCCATCATTAAATTTGTTAGGTGAGGTAATGTTAATTAATAGAGTAATAAGTTGAAGAACTTTGACTTTGATTTTTTTAGGATTGTCTTCTTTTTTTAGATGTTGTTATAGAGTTTATTTATATTCTTATATTCAACATGGCTCTTTTTATAAAGGTCTCATGTCTTTTGATTTTAATTATTGTCGTGAGTATGTATTAATTTTCTATCATTTTTTACCTTTGAATGTTATAATTATGAGGGGTGATATTTTTGTTTTATGATTTTAGTCTAAATAGTTTAATTAGAATAACAATTTGTGGAGTTGTAGGTGTTTTTGTAATCTTTGGATCATTTTAAATAAAGTTTCTGTTTATTTTTTAGGGAGATTTTTTCTTTTATTGTGTGGTTTGTTCATTTTTGGACTTGGGGTTAATTTTTTAATTTTTGATTATGTTCTTTTTCTTGATTGGGAATTTTTATCTTTAAATAGTTGTTTAATAACAATAACTTTTTTATTTGATTGAATGTCTCTTATTTTTGTTGGTTGTGTTTTTATTATTTCTTCTATGGTAATTTATTATAGAGAGAGATATATGAGTTCTGACCCTGATAGGGTTCGTTTTTATTTTTTAGTTTTTCTTTTTGTTATATCTATAATGATAATAATTTTAAGACCTAATTTAATAAGAATTTTAATTGGATGGGATGGTTTAGGTCTTGTTTCTTATTGTTTAGTTATTTATTTTCAAAATTATAAATCTTATTCTGCAGGTATATTAACTATTCTCACTAATCGTATTGGTGATGTGGCAATTTTATTATCTATTGCCTGAATATTAAATTATGGTAGTTGGCATTATATTTATTATGTTGGTTTTTGAGATTATTGAAGCTTTTATCTTATTTCTTTAATTGTTTTAGCTGGTTTTACGAAAAGAGCTCAAATTCCTTTTTCTTCTTGACTTCCTGCTGCTATAGCAGCTCCAACTCCTGTTTCTTCATTAGTTCATTCTTCTACTTTGGTTACTGCTGGGGTTTATTTAATTATTCGTTTTTCGGGTATGTTAAATTTTAATGTTTCTTTTGTATTAATACTTTCTATAATAACAATGTTTATAGCTGGTTTGGGTGCTAGATTTGAATTTGATTTGAAGAAAATTATTGCTCTTTCCACTTTAAGACAGCTTGGTTTAATAATATCTATTTTATTTATTGGTTATCCTGTTGTTGCTTTCTTCCATTTATTAACTCACGCTTTTTTTAAGGCCTTACTTTTTTTATGTGCTGGTTTAATAATTCATTGTATGGGCGATTCTCAGGATATTCGTCATATAGGGGGTATAGTTAAGAATCTCCCTTTTACATGTACTTGTTTTTGTATTTCTAATTTATCTTTGTGTGGTTTGCCTTTTTTGTCAGGGTTTTATTCTAAAGATATAATTTTGGAGATTATATCTTTATCTTATTATAATTTTTTTGTTTTTATTATTTTTTATTTATCTGTTGGTTTAACAGTAGCTTATACTGCTCGTTTAATTTATTATTGTTTAACTTTTAATTCTAATTATTATTCTTGTAACAGATACGTAGAAGATAATATTATAATGTTCTCTATGGTCATTCTTTCGTTAATGGCTATTTTTGGCGGTAGTCTTTTAAGATGATTGTTGTTTAATCCTATTTTAGTTGTTTTTCCTTTATATTTAAAGATCATACCTTTGGTTTTTGTTTCTTTAGGTGGTTGATTGGGTTATGATTTATCTTGTTCTGATTTTTTTGGTGTTTTATATACTATGCGTATATATGTCGTTTCTTTTTTTAGAGGCTCAATATGATTTATGCCTACTTTTAGAACTTATATACTTTATAGTAATTTCCTTTATTTATCTAAGATGTATATTGAGTCCATGGATGTCGGTTGGGGTGAATATTCTGTTTCTAATTCTTCTCTTATTTATAGATCTTTCTTGAGTAAGTTAATAAATTACTATCATTATAATAATGTTAAGGTTTTTATATTATTTTTTATATTAATAATTTTATTTATATTAATTTAAATTTGATTCAGATAGCTTAAAGTTTAAAGCTTGGTATTGAAGATACCATGATAAGATTATTCTTTCTGGGTATTCATAAATTAAGAAATTATTTCTTCATTGAAAATGAAGTGTTTTAATTAAACTATATGAATAATAAGAGAAAAACGGAATTTAACCGCTTTAAAAGATAGTTAGCAGCTTCTTTTAGGATTCTCCATTCTCTTTTAATCGGATTGTATAGAATCAGTACTACCATTAACAGTGGTAGGCCTCTTTTTGGCTTCGATTAAAGAATAAGCAAGGAGAATTATTCTCTTAATTTTAGGTCGAAACTAAATGTAATTTTTACTTCATTACTTAAAAGTATTTTGAGGAAGACTTAAGATAGTACTTTTTAATTGCAAATTAAATGTTATTATTAACTACATCCCCAATTTGCTCATTCAAGGATACCATTATTTCATTCATGGTATAGTCCTGCTAATAAAATAAAGATGAAAATTGTAACTGTAGTGAATCATATTATTGTAATTCTTCTTTTTAAAATAATAATTATTGGTAGAATAATAACAATTTCAATATCAAAAATTAAAAATAGTACAGCAATTAGAAAGAACTGAATAGAGAAGGGTATTCGGGATGATCTTTTTGGGTCGAACCCACATTCGAAGGGTGATATTTTTTCTCGGTCTTGTCCTGTTTTTTTTGCAATTAGGGTGCATGCAATAATTAAAATTATTGAAATTATAAGGGCTATAGAAATCGAAATATAAATTTTTATAATTACCTTTTTTAATAAATAAACCTTTTAATTGGAAGTTAAATATACTTTTTATACTAAAAAGGTAGCTACCTCATCAGTAAATTGAGATATATAAGAATAATCATACTACGTCAACAAAATGTCAGTACCAGGCAGCGGCTTCGAAGCCGAAGTGGTGCTTTCTTCTGAAATGGAATAAGATATGTCGTATTAAGCAGGTGGCCAGGAAAGTAGTTCCAATAATAACATGAATTCCGTGGAATCCTGTTGCTATAAAGAAGCATGATCCGTACACTGAATCTCTAATAGTGAATCTAGATTCGTAGTACTCGTATCCTTGAAGGAGGGTGAAATATAGGCCTAGAATTACTGTAATAAATAAAGCTTGTGTAGCTTGAGTATGTCTTTTTTCTAGAATTCTATGGTGTGCTCAGGTCACAGTGATTCCTGAGCATAATAGAATTATAGTGTTTAATAATGGGATTTGTATTGGGTTAAATGTTAAAATTCCAATAGGTGGTCACGTTCTTCCGATTTCAACAGTAGGTGATAGTCTTCTGTGGAAGAATCCTCAGAAGAATGAAACGAAGAATAATACCTCAGATACAATAAATAGAATCATGCCTCATTTTAGGCCGTTTGCTACAGTTAATGTATGTTTACCTTGATATGTTCCTTCTCGTGTGATATCTCGTCATCATTGAATTATTGTTATGATAATAATTAATACTCCTAGGGTATATAATGTTATGTCGCTTTTATGGAATCATATAATTATTCCTGATGTTAATGTTATTGCTCCGATTGATCCTGTAAGGGGTCATGGTCTATAATCTACTAGGTGGTATGGGTGGTTATGTGTTCTCATAAGCTACTTCTCTTGTATAAAGAGTTCTCAATACTGAAAATACATAAGCTTGAATAATTGATACAGCTGTTTCAAATAATATAAGTATAATCTGAATTGATATGATAAGGGGAATTATAGAACTTGTTATATTAGTTATATTATTCCCTAATAAGCATATTAGTAAATGTCCTGCAATTATATTGGCTGTTAATCGTACTGCTAATGATCCTGGTCGAATGATGTTTCTAATTGTTTCAATGCAAACTATAAATGGTATTAAGGCTGCTGGTCTTCCTTCTGGAATTAAATGAGCGAATATGTGCTGGGTGTGATTAACTCACCCAAAAATTATTAATGATAATCATAGAGGTATAGCTAGAGTTATAGTGAACACTAAATGTCTTGATCTAGTGAATACATACGGTAAAAGGCCTATTATATTATTTCATAGGATAAAGAAGAATAGCGAAATGAAAATAATAGAGAATCCTGAAGTTCTGTTTCCTAGAAGTATTTTAAATTCTGTGTGAAGTTTAAAGGAAACGGTTTTAATTAAGGAATTAAAGCGTGATGGAGTTATTCAGAATGATATTGGTATAATAATGAATCCAATAAATGTTCTTGTTCAATTTAATGATAAATTAATTGATGTAGCAGGGTCAAAGGTTGAGAAAAGGTTAGTTATCATTTTCAATTAATGTTTTCTGTTTTGAATAAATTTTTTCTTTGGGTTGAAGGTTCTGTTGTGAATTGATAGTAAATTATCTTATAAATAAATGTAAATGAGAGGATAAACATAATAAATAGAAGGGTTCATCAAATTGGTGCTATTTGAGGTATTAAGAAATATTTGTTAGGATATTTTTAGTTTGACAATCTAATGTTTTGTTTAAACTAATTTCTTTCATTAAGGGTAGTTGTTAATTACCATATTTTGGTTTAAGAGACCATTACTTACTTTCAGTCACTTAATGAGTTATTTTTGAGTCATTTAAGGAATTGGTTTGATGAAACTCTTTCAATTACGATTGGTATAAATCTATGATTTGCTCCACAGATTTCTGAACACTGCCCAAATATAAGTCCAGGGCGGTTAATTAAGAATCTTCCTTGATTTAATCGTCCGGGCGTGGCATCAATTTTAATTCCTAGTCTGGGAATGGTTCATGAGTGGATAACGTCGGTGGCAGTAACTAGAATACGTACTTGGGTATTTATTGGCAAAATAATTCGGTTATCTACATCTAGTAGTCGGAATTCTCTTATTTCTATTTCGTTGGTTGGTTTCATATATGAATCAAATTCTATATTACTGAAGTCTGAATATTCATATCTTCAGTACCATTGGTGTCCAATTGATTTAATTGTAATAATTGGATTAAAAACTTCATCTATTAGGTATAGTAATCGTAGTCTTGGTAATGCAATGAATACTAAAGTGGCTGCTGGTATAATAGTTCAAACTAATTCAATAGTTTGTCCTTCTAAAAGGTATCGGTTAATAATTTTATTATTAAGAACAGTTCTTATTATGTAACCTACTAGTACAGTAATTATGGTTAGAATTATTAAGGTGTGGTCATGGAAGAAGATAAGTTGTTCTATTAAAGGTGAATTAGCGTCTTGTATTCCTAATCTTGATCATGTTGCGATTCTTAATGAAAGATAAATCTTTATAAATGAAGCTTAAATTCACTGCACTAATCTGCCACATTAAGTAAGCGCATAGAATAGGGATTTCAGAATATGAGTGTTCAGCTGGAGGATATTTTTGGAATCATTCAACGTTAGATGTTATGCTTTGTGGGAATACAACCTGTCGCTTGGATACTATACTTTCTCAAAGAATGAATAAGAAAAAGATGATACCAATTAGTGAAATTGTTCTTCCTAATGAAGAAATTACATTTCAGCATGTAAATCTATCAGGATAATCTGAGTATCGTCGAGGCATGCCTCCTAATCCTAGGAAATGTTGAGGGAAAAATGTTATATTAACACCGACAAACATAATGGCAAATTGAATTTTTAGTCATAATGGGTTTAAGGTTAGGCCTGTAAATAGAGGGTATCATTGGATAATTCCTCCTATAATAGCGAATACGGCTCCTATAGATAGGACATAATGGAAGTGTGCTACGACATAATAGGTGTCATGAAGAATAATATCTAATCTAGAGTTTGCTAAGATTACTCCGGTTAATCCTCCGATTGTGAATAGGAATACGAATCCTAGTGCTCATAAGGTTCTGGGTGTGAATTTTAAGGCTCTTCCGTGAAGAGTTGCTAGTCATCTAAAAATTTTAATACCTGTAGGTACAGCAATAATTATTGTTGCTGAAGTAAAGTATGCTCGTGTATCTACGTCTATTCCGACAGTAAATATGTGATGAGCCCATACAATGAACCCTAGTAATCCAATTGCGAGTATTGCATAAATCATTCCCAATGATCCAAAGGCTTCATTCTTACCTGTTTCTATGGCGATGATGTGGGAAATTAATCCGAATCCGGGTAAAATTAAAATATAAACTTCAGGGTGTCCAAAAAATCAAAATAAGTGTTGGTATAGAATTGGATCTCCTCCTCCAGCTGGATCAAAAAAGGATGTATTAAAATTTCGATCGGTTAGTAGCATGGTAATTGCTCCTGCTAGAACAGGGAGTGATAGAAGTAATAATAGGGCTGTAATTCCTACTGATCATACAAATAGGGGAATACGTTCAGGGGTTATTCCTGTAGGTCGTATATTGATGATTGTAGAAATAAAGTTTACTGCTCCTAAAATTGAAGATACACCGGCTAAATGTAGCGAGAAGATTGCTAAATCTACGGATGCTCCTCTGTGTGCAATGTTTCTAGATAGAGGGGGATAAACTGTTCATCCGGTTCCTGCTCCTCTTTCGACTACTCTTCTTATGAGAAGTAGCGTTAGGGATGGAGGGAGAAGTCAGAATCTTATATTGTTTATTCGTGGGAATGCTATATCGGGTGCTCCAATTATTAGGGGTACGAGTCAATTTCCGAATCCTCCAATTATGATTGGTATAACTATAAAGAAAATTATGATGAAGGCGTGAGCTGTTACAACAACGTTGTATGTTTGATCATCTCCAATAAATGATCCGGGTTGTCCTAGTTCAATACGAATTAATCAGCTTAAAGATGTACCAGTTATTCCAGCTCAGGCTCCGAAGAGGAAATAAAGAGTCCCAATATCCCTATGGTTAGTTGAGAATAATCATTTGTTCATTAGGCGGAGTGGCTGAAATATTTAGGTAGTAAATTGTAAATTTATTTATGGTTGTGAAACCCTTTGTCAGGCTTTATAGTCAATAAAATGATATCAGACTGCAATTCTGAAGTAGTAAAAATACTAAAGCTTACGTCATGCCTGTAATTTTAACTTTGAAGGTTAATAGTTTTTTTAACTTAAAGCTTTAAAGGCTAAAAGTTACAATCACGGGCAGAGAAAGGTTGATTAAGATTAGGGATATGATAATATTTTCATTATTTCTTTCAGAGTTTCATTTAACTGTTGTTGATCTGATAAGTAATGTAGTTCTAATTAATCGTAAGTAATAAAATAATGAAATAAGTACAGATATAATTATTACAAATATAATTCTGATTGAATTTGATAAAATTATAGCTTGAATAACTATTCATTTTGGGATGAATCCTAGGAATGGGGGCAATCCTCCTAATCTTAAGAACAAGATAATAATTAATGTTTTTTCGGTATATATAAGATTAGTATTAATAAGTTGATTAATGTAAAATGATGAATAGTTGTTAAATATAAATGTTATTATTACAATAATTGTTGTGTAAATTAGAAGATATTTTATTCAGAATTCGTTATTATACTTTATACATGCAATTATTCAGCCTATATGATTAATTGAGGAGAATGCCATAATTTTGCGGATAGAGGTTTGATTTAATCCTCCGATTGCACCAATAATGGTTGCTGTTATAATAACAACGGGCAATAACTTATTTTCAAGGATGTATGATAAAATGGTTAGTGGCGCAACTTTCTGCCAGGTCATTAGAATTGTGCAATTAATTCAATTTAATTTTTCTATAATTTCTGGAAATCAGAAATGGAATGGGGGAATTCCTAGCTTGATCGATATACTTATTATTAATATAACATTAAATAATTCTTTTCTCATTAGGGGAGAGAGGATGACAAAAGAATTACTTAACACTGATATTAATATAAGAATAGATCCAAAACTTTGGATAAGAAAATAAATTATACATCTTTCTGAGGATGTATTTCTATTTTTATATAGAATAGGAATAAACGAAATTAAGTTTATTTCTAATCCTATTCATATTCCCAACCATGTTTCTGAACTAACTGTAATGCTAGTTCCTAAAATTATAGTTCTATAAAACAAAAGCTTTCTTGAGTTTAATATTAAAAAGAAGAAGGCTTAACTTCTATAATTAGGGTATGAACCTAACAGCTTAATTAGCTTATCTTTTATACTTTGGTGTAAGGTGCACAAAAAGTTTTGATCTTTTAGGATTTAGTTTAAATCTAAAAAGTATAATAAGAGTATATTGAATACATCATCTATTCTATCAAAATAGTCCTTTTTATCAGGCATCTTATT